ACGCGCCTTCGTCAAAGATCCAATCAGATGAATAATTGGAACGGTCGTATCGACCTTCTTGATAGAATTACCTATTAAAAATGAATTTTCTAGCATTTGACTCCGTACCACCAAAGAATTGAATCGCACACCGGAAAGATAGCCGAGAAAGTTGATAGAGTACTTGCCTAAGTGGTTTAGATGAACCCTTCCTGGTTGAGACGACACGTAAAAATGCCATTGCCATAAACGGGCAAGGTAATAGTTCCATTTATTCATCATAAGGGGCGTATCCTTTGAAGGGAGAATGGATTTTCCTTGATATCTAACATAATGCATGAAAGAATTCTTGAACAACCATAAGATGTCCTGCAAATCTTTAGCAAAGACTTCAACAAGATGTTCGCCTTTTCCATAGAAATACATTCGCTCAACGAGGACTCGAGAGGATGTTGATCGTAAATGAGACGATTGATTACAGAGAAAAAAGAGAATGGATTCATATTCATATACATGAGAATTATATAGAAACAATAACAATCTTGGATTCTTTTTTAAAAAAACAGAAATAGAGTTCTTTGGAGTAATAAGAATATTCGCATTAAAATACTCGTGGAGAAAGAACCGTAATAAATATAAAGAAGAGGCATCCTTTACCCAGTATCGAAGGAGTTGAACCAAGATTTCGGGACAAATGGGGTGGGGTATTAGTACATCTAACACATAATTTAAATGTGACAAATTGTCCTCGAAAAATGGAAATATTGAATGAATTGATTGGAAATTATGAGATTTTTCAATTTCTTTCCCTTCTAAAAAAGCTACTAACCATAGGGAAAATGGAATTTCCACCACGACAGCAAATCCCTCTGATATAATTTGAGAATACAACTTATTGTTGTGGCAAAAAATTGGATTTTTGTTAGACTCATTAGCAGCAATACTCAAATTAATCGGTTGATACATTCGAGTAATTAACCGTTTTACACTCAGTAAACTAGATTTATTGTCATAAGACACACTTTCCAATGAAATCATCGAACTATTTAAACCATGATCATGAGCAAGTGCATAAATATATTCTCGAAAAAGAAGCGGGTATAGTAAGTCGTCTTGTTGAGATCTATCTAGTTCTAAATAGACTTGAAATTCCTTCATTTGAAATTAGATTAAAAACAAAGGAACAAGGGTAAGGGAGTTAGTATGCGATCAAACGATACATAGTGCGATACGGTGAAAACAAAGTATTGTAGTAAAAAAAGTCAATACCTTGAAAACGGGTCGACTCATCAACGGATTCTCTATCCTCTCATTTCTAGTTAATTTAATTGGTTTATGTTTGTTATACTATAACAAAGTGGTTAGAAACCCTTTATTTTTTCACTCCAATCGCTCTTTTGATTTTGGAAAAAAAAGAACTATCTTTATCAATATACTGCTTCTTCTACACATTCATCTACAACCCATAATATGGATTCACAAATACTTAGGACTCATTAAATAAATCGATAATCCACTCATAGGAAAACCTTTCCCCACGTTAGGAACCAATATATTTTTAACGTTTAATTAGGTCGGATAATCATTCAAATTAAGAAACGAAGCTCGTTACTTTTTGTTTCCCTATAATTGGAACCCTCGGGCTCTATCCATTTATTCACTCGACCCAACTTTGAATTCAATTTCTTTTGTTCCGCGCCAAGAATTCAAACTTGGTTTTGTATCGATTGAACAAGAATAACATATTATCAATATTATCCATTGATACGACATGCTGTTTTTTCCATTCATTCCTTTCAGGATCAGTCGTGGTCTTACAAACTCTCCCGAAGATTTGGACGAATCCTTTGCTTCATAGAAATGTGTAAAAGATGCTAGCCGTACTTAAAAGCCGAGTACTCTACCGTTGAGTTAGCAACCCAAAGAATTCAAGTGGGTAGATAGAATCGGAATAAAAAGAAATAAACGAAATGAAATTTCACAATCGAATCAAAATATTAAACTAGCAAGAACTCAAAAAAAATTCTAATTGATTCTGAACATAAAAAGAAAAAAAAAACTATAGGACCGAGATAAATGGGTTCATTTCTCCACGACCGAATTATATTTGGTCAATACATTATTGTCAATATGACATTAAATATCAAGATTGAAAAAATACTAAAAAAAATACAATGACGAAAACAAAAAGAGTGAATTGTTTATTTATTAAATTAAAGTAAAATACAAATAACAAATAGAATTTTATATTTATATATTAAAAAGATATAATAAATATAAAAATTCATAAAGAATATCTAAAGGATTAGATAAATAAAAAGCTTTCGGAATACTTTTTTAGATAAATATTTAAAAAAACCGAAAAGAAAGAGGTATGAATAGAACAAAAAAAGGGGGGGGGTAGTAAGATAGTCACGAAAAAAGTCTACAAAACTATATAAGACTCCCCCACACCCTCTTTTTTTGTTCTATTCCTTAATCGAATTTCGTTTGATTAAGACTAAGTTTTGTAAAAACCCCCGCTTTCTTTGAAATATCATGAACGGTTCTTGTAAGTTGGGCGCCCTTGTCAAGGAAATATAGAATAGCAGGAACATTTAAATGGGTTTGATTATTTATCGGATCATAAAAACCCATTTTCCGAAGATCTCTTCCTTCTCTTCGGGATCGACCATCAATTGCAACGATTCGATAAACGGCTCATTGGGATAGATATAGATGAAGAATACCCCCCCCCTAGAAACGTATAAGAAGTTTTATCCTCCTACGTCTCGAGAAAAAAATGGTTAGAAATGATAGTTATGTCTATGTATAAAATTAGAATGCAAAATAGATCTATAAAATAATCAAATCAATTATAGATTTAAGTCCTTCTTTTTTTGTTTCTTTTTAAAAAGAAACAAAAAAGCATCCGTACTCTCATAACTCAAGTTGGATAAGTTTCAAAGCCCAAACGAAAATCTCAGGCATTTCTTTTTTTGAGCGGTCTCAAGCCCCTTTCCGTTTTTGTTTGTCTCGTTTTGAATCGAATCGATTCTTTTCTTTTATTTTATTTTTCATTCTGATCGAATTGTTGGAGACAATTGAAAATGGTATTTCCTTGTTCCAGGATCCTTTATCTTTGCTTTAAATCATTGGGTTTAGACATTACTTCGGTGATCTTGAATATTTTTTTTAGTTTTAAATTTTGAAAAAAAAAAGGGCAGCAACACACGCCTTTTTGATTTCTTTCTATCAAAGACTCAGATGAATAATTGATTCCTACGGGATACACTTTTGATGAAAAAAGTTTTCCCAATTCCAACAAAATTTCCCCTTGCTTTTGTTTTGGATTTTTAAATTGCTCGAATCTGATCCTTTCGATTTGTATATCAAAAATTACTTACGAAGTTTTTCCAACTTATTGATTGATATTAACCCTAGATCCTTGCCCCTGAGAAATGAAGAAATCCTTTTACTCGAGCTCCATCCTGTCCTAGTTACATTACCACCCACCAAAAGAAAGTTGGGGATTCTAATAGAACAGAAGAAAGAATGTCGAGCGAAGAGCCCGTTCATATAAAATCAAAATGGTGGATGCAAATCCACAGCGGATCGTGTCCTTCAAGTCGCACGTTGCTTTCTACCACATCGTTTCAAACGAAGTTTTACCATAACATTTCTCTAGTTTGGAACTGGTATGTAATTGATTCCATTATGGAATCATGAATAGTCATTGCTTAAGTCTAGACACAGTCTTTTTCCTTGTAGATGAAGGGAATATTTAGGTTGTTAGTCTTTCATTCGGAATCCGGAAATAAAAGATCAAATCAGAATAAAAAAAAAGGGCGATTTCCATATCCATCAGATTAGACTGAACAATTTTTGTTGGAAGTAATTAGATATATTGTATGTTAATTATTTAATAGTAAGGTAAGGGCTCACAAATCTTAAAAAAAGCGAAAGAACACTATCTCTGAAATCGAAGGATCGCGCAATCCATGTATATAAGCCTTTCCTCAAATTTTGAGTCGTTTTTTTGTCTTGGGCTTCAGATTCCATAATCGTTACCCAAATTTAAAATAATGTAAAATGGAAATAGGCTATATGAATCACCCCCGTCTCAATTGTTATTCCCGAGATTTACAATTATTGATTTATTCATTAAAAAAAGCCCAAGACAAAATACCTAAAATTTTAGGTTAGGGTCAAAAAAAATCCATTCCATGTGGAACAGGATTATTGGACCGACACGGATATTTCAATCGGTATCTTTCATTGCTCCCTAACTCTTATCTACTCTCACCCCGAATTCTTATTCTTTCCGCGGTGCGGGGATGCTGAATCCTAAAAAAAAAGATCTTATTTGACGGGATGGTCGATCATTTTGTATAGATACAAAGACAAAAAGGCCCAGATTAAGTCATTGTTTCCTTCGAAATTTTTTGATTCTGTCCGGCCTGGGACGGAAGGATTCGAACCCCCGAATACCGGGACCAAAACCCGTTGCCTTACCACTTGGCCACGCCCCATTTCTATTTCTATTGGTACTAATAAACAGTAGTATTGGGATTGGTTGTTCGTCAATTCCAGTCCAAGCCCTAAAATTCGATTATTGTTTTAGGTTAGGATTGTGACACGCGTAGGTGTAAAAAAAAAATTTAATTTATTGATCATTACATAGAATTTAATTAAGATATTGTATGAAAGTATGATTTCTTCAATTCTCACACGAGAATAGAAGGGTTTTGGTTTTGATTGGTTCGGTTCCAAGAAGTATTTTTTTGTCTAACTTACTTTCTTTTCTTCCTTTTTATCTTATATCAATAAGATATTAATAACTCAATCAAAATCCAATTATCTCCAAAAAAGGGTTTGTTATGCTTAATATCTTTCGTTTAATGTATATCTGTCTTAATTCTGCCCTTTATTCGAGTAGTTTTTTATTCGCCAAATTGCCCGAGGCCTACGCTTTTTTGAATCCAATTGTAGATGTTATGCCAGTAATACCTGTTCTATTTTTTCTCTTAGCCTTTGTTTGGCAAGCTGCTGTAAGTTTTCGATGAGACCTCTTTAATATTGGGCTAGACAATTTCATGATTTATCCGAGTTAGAGAAAAAAATTCTAACAATTGATAAGATAAGATGAGTCTTACACTATGAACGAACCCCCGCCTCAATTTAAACAATGAAATTCCACGATCTAGTTTGATCCCTCCATTTGTTATTTGTTGATTATGACCCCTTTTCACTGATTCACTGAAACCATATTAGAACCAACCACAATATTTAATTTGAATTGTGTGAATTTATGAAAACTCCTTTCTATTTATAGAATCGAAATTCTAAAAAAAAACTTCATTTCTTGATGTCAAAATCGTATATGTAGTATAAAAATAGAGAATCTATGCTTTTTTTTCCTTTTACCCCCAAAAATTATTTGGAGATTGTGTAATGCTTACTCTCAAACTCTTTGTTTACACCGTAGTGATATTCTTTGTTTCTCTCTTCATCTTCGGATTCCTGTCTAATGATCCGGGGCGTAATCCCGGACGCGAAGAATAAAAAAAAGAAGGAGTTGCTTGCTTTAGTCGTATAAATGTTCTTAGGGTTTTCTCAATTCCACATCTGTTACTATTAAAAAAAAAGGAAAAGTGTTCGCTAAAAAAGATACGAAACGATTGACTGAAACGGAAAGAGAGGGATTCGAACCCTCGGTACAAATAACTCGTACACCGGATTAGCAATCCGACGCTTTAATCCACTCAGCCATCTCTCCTAATTGAAAAAAAAAAATTACTATGTTACATTACACAAAAAATAATGCTTGAAAAAAGACCGCCTTTACTTTATTTTATATCTTTCCTTTCTATATTCTCGATATTATCGAGAATATAGAAAGTAAATTGATTATATAGCTCATAGAAAATATAGCTTATAGAATATCTTTTTTTTTATTGTCTTGTGTATTCTATTATATAAATAGAAATAGATCTAACTTTTATCAACAATTCCATTTCTATCATTTATAGAAAATTCAAAGACAGAGAGCATTTGAAAGAGATAAAATAGAAAAAACTAAAGAAAAGAATATCCCTTTAATTTCGTTCAACGAGGCCCTTTTTATTTCCACTTCGACGGCCTGTCCTGGTCAGTACCCAGCCGGGCCCTTTTTCTGTTCTAATGAACCATACCGCCCAACCATAGAAAAAATGCGAACCATACCATAAACAAAAATTATTTATTTTGATTTGATTTGAAAACCCAAAAACGAAATACTTGTTATTGTGTTCAAAGAACAAGAAAAAGAAAAAGAAGTACTATTTCCATTCCTATGATGATAGAGAATTAGAATCAAAGTGTCATTTCTTATTATTCTTTCGTTTCTTTTTTTTTATCTCCATTTCGTTGACTTTTACTGGAAAAAATACTGAAAAAAAAAGGAAAAATGGAACTAGGGATTTTTTCACAATCCACTCCCTTTGGTATTATGACTTAAGTTGTTTTGTCGAGCCATATCTGTCAAAATTCGTCCAAAAAAGAGTTTGTTTGTTTTTTTTTTTTTTTTAGGAATTTTGAAATTTAGTTATTTAAACGAAATAACTCCTCCCTTCCTAATTGCATTAGGACCCCTGAAAAAGACGTCAACGTTCTAATTTTGAATTTGCATTTCATGATTATTTTGAATTTCTGTTCTATCTTGATTACATCCGATTCTCTTGTTCGACAAAAGTTCCTTTTTATACAATAATCCCATTGTAGCGGGTATAGTTTAGTGGTAAAAGCGCGATTCGTTCAATTAATACCCTTAAGAGTTAAGGGGTCCTTCAGTTTCATTTATATTCCAATCAAAAACTTTATTTCGTAAAAGGATTAAAGTTGAATCCTTTCACTCTAAAATGAAAATAAAAAATTCGGGGAAAAATATCCGTTCTCGTGATTTGTATCCAAGGATCAATTCAAAATTGAAAATTTGGATTATGAAATTGCGAAACATAATTTTGTTTTTGAATTGGATCAATACTTCCAATTTTTTAAGTTTAAGTAAAGGATCCATGGATAAAGATAGAAAAGTCTACTAGTTCGAATCGTAACTAAATCTTCAATTTTGGTTTTTTATAGGTTAGGTTAGATTGAAGCAAAATAGCTATTAAATGATAACTTTAGTTTACTAAAGACATCAACTTAAATTTATATTCGATTTTTTTTTATTTTCATTTTATTTTAGCTCGGGGGAAACAAAAAACTTTTCCTAAGGATTCTCTCAAATAGAAATAAAGAACGGAGTAACTAGAAAGATTGGGGTTGTTATAATCCCACCCTTCTAGAGGGATCATCTAGAAAGCGAATTGTTTTGAATTCATTCAGACAAAAAAAGATGACATAGATGTTATGGATCGAATTTTGTTATTTTGCTTCCGGCTTCTGTCTGGGAATATATCCATCGTCCATAAAGGAGCCGAATGACCCCAAAGTTTCATGTTCGGTTTTGAAGTAGCGGCGTTATAAAGTCTGAATCGACGTCGACTATAACCCCTAGCC